GCTAGCGTAGCTTAACTAAAGCATAACACTGAAGATGTTAAGATGGGCCCTAGACAGCTCCGCAGGCACAAAGGCTTGGTCCTGACCTTACTATCAATTTTAACCCAATTTATACATGCAAGTCTCCGCACCCCTGTGAGAATGCCCTTAATCCCCCAACCACATAGGGGAAAAGGAGCAGGTATCAGGCACGCACCCGCAGCCCAAGACGCCTTGCTAAGCCACACCCCCAAGGGAACTCAGCAGTGATAGACATTGAGCCATGAGCGTAAGCTCGACTCAGCCAGAGTTAAGAGGGCCGGTAAAACTCGTGCCAGCCACCGCGGTTATACGAGAGGCCCCAACTGATAGTTCACGGCGTAAAGCGTGATTAAAGGATACCCACTGCACTAGAGCCAAAAGCCCCCCAAGCTGTCATACGCACCTGAGGGCCCGAAGCCCAACCACGAAGGTAGCTCTACCCGACAAGGATCCCTTGAACCCACGACAACTGAGGCACAAACTGGGATTAGATACCCCACTATGCTCAGTCATAAACTTTGGCGATAAATCACACATATTGCCCGCCAGGGTACTACGAGCGCTAGCTTAAAACCCAAAGGACTTGGCGGTGCCCCAGACCCACCTAGAGGAGCCTGTTCTAGAACCGATAATCCCCGTTAAACCTCACCACTTCTTGTCATTTCCGCCTATATACCGCCGTCGTCAGCTTACCCTGTGAAAGACCAATAGTAAGCAAAAATGGCACACCCAAAAACGTCAGGTCGAGGTGTAGCGAATGAAGTGGAAAGAAATGGGCTACATTTTCTGACACAGAAAATACACGAATAACACTGTGAAACCAGTGATTGAAGGTGGATTTAGCAGTAAAAAGAAAATAGAAAATTCTTTTGAAGCCGGCTATGGGGCGCGCACACACCGCCCGTCACTCTCCTCAAAGGGACGCCCTAAGTACATAAATCTATAACCCAAACAAGAGGAGGCAAGTCGTAACATGGTAAGTGTACCGGAAGGTGCACTTGGAACAACCAAAATGTAGCTCAATAGAAAAGCACCTCCCTTACACCGAGGGGACATCTGTGCAAATCAGATCATTTTGAGCTAAATAGCTAGCCTCACCACACACGTCACAAATGGATACTTATACATAAACCCCCATAAGATCAAAAAAAATAAACAAACCATTTAATCCCCCTAGTATAGGCGATAGAAAAGGACAAAGCAGCGCAATAGAAAAAGTACCGCAAGGGAAAGCTGAAAGAGAAAATGAAACAACTTGTTAAAGCAATAAAAAGCAAAGATTAAAACTTGTACCTTTCGCATCATGATTTAGCCAGTTCTTATCAGGCAAAGAGAACTTTAGTCTGACCCCCCGAAACTAGACGAGCTACTCCGAGACAGCCTAACAGGGCAAACCCGTCTCTGTGGCAAAAGAGTGGGAAGATCTCCGAGTAGAGGCGACAAACCTAACGAGCCTAGTAATAGCTGGTTGCTCAGGAAATGAATATTAGTTCAGCCTCAAGGCTTCTACTGTCACCCAAGTTATTACCAACCAAGACACCAAGAAAACCTTAAGAGTTATTCAAGAGAGGTACAGCTCCCTTGAAAAAGAACACAACCTTAACAGGTGGATAAAGATCATATTAAATCAAAGGAACTTTGTTTCAGTGGGCCTAAAAGCAGCCACCTGCACAGAAAGCGTTAAAGCTCAGACAAAACCTCATCCCATTATCCCGATAAAACAATCACAATCCCCTAAACCTACAGAGCCGCTCTATACAACTATAGAAGCAATAATGCTAAAATTAGTAACAAGAAGGCACGACCTTCTCCAAGCACACGTGTAAGTCAGATCGGACCCGCCACTGACAAATAACGGACCCAACCAAAGAGGGAAATACAGTATAATAATAGAAGTCAAGAAAACCCTGTAAAACACAACCGTTAACCCAACACAGGAGTGCGCCACCAAGGAAAGACTAAAAGAAAAAGAAGGAACTCGGCAAACACGAGCCTCGCCTGTTTACCAAAAACATCGCCTCTTGCAAACCAATGTATTAGAGGTCCCGCCTGCCCTGTGACCAAAAGTTTAACGGCCGCGGTATTTTGACCGTGCGAAGGTAGCGTAATCACTTGTCTTTTAAATGAAGACCTGTATGAATGGCATTACGAGGGCTCAACTGTCTCCTTTTTCCAGTCAGTGAAATTGACCTGCTCGTGCAGAGGCGAGCATAACCCCATAAGACGAGAAGACCCTATGGAGCTTAAAACACAAGATCAACTATGCTATCAAGCCAACCACCTACGGAAATAACAGCTAAAAGCACAATAGTACTATGATCCTAATGTTTTCGGTTGGGGCGACCACGGAGGACAAAAAAGCCTCCATGTCGACGGGGGCACTGCCCCTAAAACCTAGGGCGACAGCCCAAAGCAACAGAACATCTGACGAACAATGACCCAGGCCAAAGCCTGATCAACGAACCAAGTTACCCTAGGGATAACAGCGCAATCCTTTCTGAGAGTCCATATCGACGAAAGGGTTTACGACCTCGATGTTGGATCAGGACATCCTAATGGTGCAGCCGCTATTAAGGGTTCGTTTGTTCAACGATTAAAGTCCTACGTGATCTGAGTTCAGACCGGAGTAATCCAGGTCAGTTTCTATCTATGCAGTGACCCTTCCTAGTACGAAAGGACCGGAAGGCTGGGGCCAATGCTACAAGTATGCCACACCCCAACCTAATGAAGACAACTAAAATAGGTAAAGGGGCACAAATCCTCCCCCCTAGAATAGGGCAAGCTAAGATGGCAGAGCTTGGCAATTGCAAAAGGCCTAAGCCCTTTCCAACAGAGGTTCAAATCCTCTTCTTAGCTATGACCTCTCACCTGCTAACCTACCTAATCAACCCACTAGCATACATCGTTCCAGTCCTACTAGCAGTAGCATTCTTAACCCTCATCGAACGAAAAGTATTAGGCTACATACAACTACGAAAAGGCCCAAACATCGTTGGACCCTACGGCCTCCTACAACCCATCGCTGATGGTATTAAACTATTCATTAAAGAGCCCGTACGCCCCACCACAGCCTCCCCATTTTTATTCTTAGCAACCCCAATTATAGCACTAACCTTGGCCCTCACCCTATGAATACCCCTACCAATGCCCTACCCAATCGCAGACCTCAACCTGGGTATCCTATTCATCCTAGCCCTCTCCAGTCTGGCCGTATACTCAATCCTAGGCTCCGGCTGAGCCTCTAACTCAAAATACGCCCTAATCGGGGCACTTCGAGCAGTAGCACAAACAATCTCCTACGAAGTAAGCCTAGGCTTAATCCTCTTGTCCATGATTATCTTCACTGGCAATTTCACCCTCCACACCTTCAATGTTACACAAGAGGCAATCTGACTACTAGCCCCGGGCTGACCCCTCGCAGCAATATGATATATCTCCACCCTCGCCGAAACAAACCGAGCCCCATTCGACCTCACAGAAGGAGAATCAGAACTAGTTTCCGGCTTCAACGTAGAATACGCAGGGGGGCCCTTCGCCCTATTTTTCTTAGCTGAATACGCCAACATCCTGCTAATAAATACCCTTTCCACAATCCTGTTTCTAGGAGCCTACCACAACCCAATACTCCCCGAAATAACAGCACTCAACCTCATAATCAAAGCCTCAATGCTATCAATACTGTTCTTATGGGTGCGGGCCTCATACCCACGATTCCGATATGACCAACTAATACACCTAGTATGAAAAAACTTCCTCCCTATTACACTAGCCCTTGTATTATGACACATCTCCCTACCAATTGCCTCCGCTGGACTACCACCACAAGTGTAGCACAATATAGGAACCGTGCCTGAAAGTCAAGGGCCACTTTGATAGAGTGGATAATAGGGGTTCAAGTCCCCTCGCTTCCTTAGAAAGAAGGGACTCGAACCCATCCTCAAGAGATCAAAACTCTTGGTGCTTCCACTACACCACCTCCTAGTAAAGTCAGCTAATTAAAGCTTTTGGGCCCATACCCCAAACATGTTGGTTAAAATCCTTCCTTTACTAATGAACCCATACGTACTTGCCGTCCTGCTTTCAAGCCTGGGAATTGGAACCACCCTAACATTTGTAAGCTCCCACTGACTCTTAGCATGAATAGGCCTAGAGATCAGTACACTAGCCATCATCCCTCTAATAGCACAACAACATCACCCCCGAGCAGTAGAAGCCACAACCAAATATTTTCTTACCCAAGCCACAGCCGCAGCTATAATTTTATTTGCCAGCACCACCAATGCTTGAATAACAGGAGAATGAAATATCCAAGAAATATCCAACCCCACAGCCTTAGTCCTAATCACCATAGCCCTGGCCCTAAAGATTGGACTCGCCCCCGTCCACTACTGACTCCCAGAGGTACTGCAAGGCCTCGACCTCACCACAGGCCTCATCCTCTCAACCTGACAAAAACTGGCCCCATTTGCCCTAATTTACCAAATCAGCCAAGTAATGAACCCAACTCTAATAATCACACTAGGCCTTTCCTCCGCCGTCATCGGCGGATGGGGCGGCCTAAACCAAACGCAACTACGAAAAATCCTAGCATATTCATCAATCGCCCACCTAGGCTGAATGATGATCGTCATACAGTACTCCCCAAACCTCGCCATCCTGAACCTAATCCTGTATATCACTATAACCACCGCAACCTTCCTAACATTCAAAAATGTAGCCTCCACAAAACTAAGTACACTCGCCCTCACTTGATCAAAAACCCCCATAATAACCACAATAGCAATAATAACCCTGCTTTCCTTAGGGGGCCTCCCCCCACTATCAGGGTTCATGCCCAAATGACTCATCCTCCAAGAACTGACCAAACAGGACCTCCCCCTCACAGCATCAATCATGGCCCTGGCCGCCCTACTCAGCCTATTCTTCTACCTACGAGTCTGCTATGCAATAACCCTAACAATTGCCCCCAACACTAACAACAACGCCTCAACATGACGACAAAAATCATCCCAAACTACCATAACCCTATCAATCACCACCACACTAGCACTAGCCCTACTACCCATCACACCAGCAATCTTAGCCCTAACAACATAGGGGCTTAGGATAACAACAGACCAAAAGCCTTCAAAGCTTTAAGCAGGAGTGAAAACCTCCTAGCCCCTGTTAAGACTTGCAGGATACTACCCCACATCTTCTGAATGCAACCCAGATACTTTAATTAAGCTAAAGCCTTACTAGATGAGAAGGCCTCGATCCTACAAAATCTTAGTTAACAGCTAAGTGCCCTATCCAACGGGCATTCATCTACTTCCTCCCGCCATACGGGAGGGGAGGCGGGAGGAAGTCTCGGCAGGCGGCGAGCCCGCGTCTTCAGGTTTGCAATCTGATGTGGTCTTCACCACGAGACTTGATAAGAAGGGGACTTTAACCTCTGTACATGGGGCTACAACCCACCGCTTAAACACTCAGCCATCTTACCTGTGGCAATCACCCGTTGATTCTTTTCTACTAACCACAAAGATATTGGCACCCTATATTTAGTATTTGGTGCCTGAGCAGGCATAGTCGGCACAGCCCTCAGTCTTCTGATCCGCGCCGAACTTAGCCAACCTGGTGCCTTGCTTGGCGATGACCAGATCTACAATGTTATCGTCACAGCCCACGCCTTTGTAATGATTTTCTTTATAGTAATGCCCATCATAATTGGAGGATTCGGAAACTGACTAGTCCCCCTGATAATTGGAGCCCCAGACATAGCATTCCCCCGTATGAACAACATGAGCTTCTGACTTCTGCCCCCGTCCTTTCTGCTCCTTTTAGCCTCCTCCGGGGTAGAGGCCGGAGCTGGCACAGGGTGAACCGTCTACCCCCCACTGGCGGGAAACCTAGCCCACGCGGGGGCCTCCGTAGACCTAACCATCTTCTCCCTACACCTAGCCGGGATTTCGTCCATTTTAGGAGCTATTAATTTTATTACCACAATTATTAATATGAAACCCCCCGCAGTCTCCCAATACCAAACACCCCTATTTGTGTGATCTGTATTAGTCACGGCCGTGCTCCTCCTACTGTCCCTGCCAGTGCTAGCTGCAGGAATCACAATACTCCTGACAGACCGAAATTTAAACACCACCTTCTTTGACCCAGCTGGAGGAGGAGACCCCATCCTCTACCAACACCTATTTTGATTCTTTGGCCACCCAGAGGTGTACATTCTAATTCTACCAGGATTCGGCATGATTTCCCACATTGTGGCATACTATGCCGGCAAAAAAGAACCCTTTGGCTACATGGGAATAGTATGAGCTATGATGGCCATCGGACTACTAGGCTTTATCGTATGGGCCCATCACATGTTTACAGTTGGAATGGACGTAGACACACGGGCTTACTTTACCTCCGCCACTATAATTATTGCCATCCCTACAGGTGTCAAAGTCTTTAGCTGATTGGCCACCCTTCACGGCGGCTCAATTAAATGGGACACCCCACTACTCTGAGCCTTAGGCTTTATTTTCCTATTCACAGTGGGAGGTTTAACGGGAATTGTCTTAGCCAACTCGTCCCTAGATATTGTACTTCACGACACCTACTACGTTGTAGCACATTTCCATTACGTGCTGTCAATGGGGGCTGTGTTTGCCATTATAGGAGCTTTCGTGCACTGATTCCCACTCTTCACGGGTTACACTCTACACAGCACCTGATCCAAAATCCACTTTGCCGTCATATTTGTAGGTGTCAATTTAACATTCTTCCCCCAACACTTCCTGGGCCTCGCAGGAATGCCCCGCCGATACTCAGACTACCCTGACGCATACGCTCTATGAAACACCATCTCCTCAATTGGTTCACTAATTTCACTAGTTGCTGTGATTATATTCCTATTCATTCTGTGAGAGGCCTTCGCGGCTAAACGAGAAGTCATGTCAGTCGAACTAACAACCACAAATGTAGAGTGACTTCACGGCTGCCCACCCCCATACCACACTTATGAGGAGCCTGCCTTCGTACAAGTCCAATCAACCAACTAGCCAGCCACGAGAAAGGAAGGAATCGAACCCCCATTTGCTGGTTTCAAGCCAGCCACATAACCGCTCTGCCACTTTCTTATCCCCATGAGACACTAGTAAAATCACTATGACACTGCCTTGTCAAGGCAGAATTGCAGGTGGAAGGCCTGCGTGTCTTAAGTCCAAGGACTAAATGGCACATCCATCACAATTAGGATTCCAAGACGCGGCCTCACCTGTAATAGAAGAACTTCTCCACTTCCATGACCACACACTAATGATTGTCTTCCTAATTAGCACTCTAGTACTCTACATTATTGTAGCCATGGTATCAACTAAGCTAACAAACAAATACGTACTGGACTCCCAAGAAATTGAAATTGTATGAACAGTGCTCCCAGCAGTAATTCTAATCTTGATTGCCCTACCCTCCCTTCGAATTCTCTACCTAATAGACGAGATCAACGACCCCCACCTAACGATCAAGGCTATGGGACACCAATGATACTGAAGCTATGAGTACACGGACTATGAAGACCTGGGCTTCGACTCCTACATAATCCCTACACAAGACCTCATCCCTGGACAATTCCGTCTCCTAGAAGCAGACCATCGAATAGTGGTGCCCATAGAATCACCAATTCGAGTTCTAGTATCCGCAGAAGATGTACTCCACTCCTGAGCAGTGCCGGCCTTAGGCATCAAAATAGACGCAGTGCCAGGGCGCCTGAACCAAACAGCTTTTATTACCTCCCGACCAGGAGTCTATTACGGCCAATGCTCTGAAATCTGCGGAGCTAACCACAGCTTCATGCCAATTGTAGTCGAAGCGGTCCCCTTAGAACACTTTGAAAACTGATCTTCATTAATGCTAGAAGAGTCCTCACTAAGAAGCTAAATAGGGAATAGCGTTAGCCTTTTAAGCTAAAGACTGGTGACCCCCAACCACCCTTGGTGACATGCCCCAACTGAACCCCAGCCCATGATTTATAATTTTAATTTTTTCATGACTTATTTTCCTGATTGTTTTACCACCCAAAGTGCTAGGCCATACCTTCACGAACGAACCCACCCACAAAAATGCAGAAAAGATTAAACCTGAACCCTGAACCTGACCATGATCCTAAGCTTTTTTGACCAGTTCATGAGCCCCACACACCTGGGAATCCCCTTAATTGCCCTAGCACTCAGCCTCCCCTGAGTACTCATCCCCACCCCGACCAACCGGTGACTAAACAATCGCCTCTTGACCCTCCAAGGCTGATTCATTAACCGCTTTACACAACAACTTATACTGCCCATCAACCTCGGTGGACACAAATGAGCTGTTCTACTAACAGCCCTAATACTACTTTTAATTACACTCAACCTGCTAGGCCTCCTCCCCTATACCTTTACCCCTACAACTCAACTCTCCCTTAATATAGGACTCGCCGTCCCCCTGTGGCTAGCTACCGTGATTATTGGCATACGAAACCAACCCACCGCCGCCCTAGGCCACCTGCTACCAGAAGGAACCCCTATCCCTCTCATTCCCGTCCTAATTATCATCGAAACAATCAGCCTATTTATCCGTCCCCTGGCACTAGGCGTCCGGCTCACAGCAAACCTGACTGCAGGACATCTGTTAATTCAACTGATTGCCACCGCCGCCTTCGTACTCCTCCCAATAATGCCAACCGTGGCTATTTTAACATCAACGGTGTTATTCCTACTAACCCTGCTAGAAGTAGCCGTAGCAATAATTCAAGCATACGTATTTGTTCTTCTACTAAGCCTTTACCTACAAGAAAACGTTTAATGGCCCGCCAAGCACACGCATATCACATGGTCGACCCCAGCCCCTGACCCCTGACCGGCGCAGTAGCTGCCCTCCTGATAACATCGGGACTTGCAGTCTGATTCCATTTTAACTCCACAGTACTTATAACAATAGGACTCATCCTGCTTCTCCTAACCATATACCAATGATGACGAGATATTATTCGAGAAGGCACATTTCAAGGACACCACACGCCTCCTGTCCAAAAAGGACTTCGATACGGAATAATTCTGTTTATTACCTCAGAAGTTTTCTTTTTCCTAGGCTTTTTCTGGGCATTTTACCATGCGAGCCTAGCCCCAACACCAGAACTAGGCGGGTGCTGACCCCCAACTGGCATTATCACCTTAGATCCCTTCGAAGTACCACTACTTAATACAGCAGTACTGCTGGCCTCCGGCGTCACAGTCACTTGAGCCCACCACAGCATCATGGAACGCGAACGCAAACAAACCATCCAAGCGCTAACCCTGACAATCCTATTAGGGTTTTACTTCACAGCCCTCCAAGCAATAGAATACTACGAAGCTCCATTCACCATCGCTGACGGGGTGTACGGCTCCACCTTCTTTGTTGCAACCGGGTTCCACGGACTTCATGTCATCATTGGCTCTACCTTCCTAGCGGTCTGCCTTCTCCGACAAATCCAATATCATTTTACATCTGAACACCACTTTGGATTTGAAGCCGCCGCATGGTATTGACACTTCGTAGATGTAGTTTGACTATTCCTATACGTCTCTATTTATTGATGAGGATCATAACCTTTCTAGTATTAACATTCAGTACAAGTGACTTCCAATCATTTAGCCTTGGTTAAAATCCAAGGAAAGGTAATGAACCTGATTACAGCAGTCCTAGCAATCGCAATCACCCTATCCTGTGTCCTAGCAGTAATTGCATTCTGACTACCACAAATAAATCCTGACTCCGAAAAACTCTCCCCCTACGAGTGCGGCTTTGACCCCCTCGGATCTGCCCGCCTTCCTTTCTCACTGCGATTTTTCCTGGTAGCAATCTTATTTCTCCTATTCGACTTAGAAATTGCACTACTACTTCCCCTACCCTGGGGGGATCAGCTAGCCTCTCCCACCATTACCCTATTTTGAGCAACAACCATTCTAATCCTATTAGCCCTAGGCCTCGTTTATGAATGAACTCAAGGGGGACTCGAATGGGCCGAATAGACGACTAGTCCAAAGTAAGACCGCTGATTTCGGCTCAACTAATTATGGTGCAAGTCCATAGTCGTCTTATGACCCCTGTACACTTCAGCTTCAGCTCCGCCTTCATGTTAGGACTAATAGGATTGACCTTCCACCGAACCCACCTCCTCTCCGCCCTTCTCTGCCTAGAGGGAATAATATTATCTTTATTTATTGCCCTCTCCCTCTGGTCCCTTCAACTAGAGTCTACCGCCTACGCCGCCGCCCCAATACTGCTACTAGCATTCTCAGCATGCGAGGCCGGAGCAGGCTTGGCCCTCCTTGTAGCCGCCACGCGCACACACGGCACAGACCACCTCCAAAATCTAAACCTCCTACAATGCTAAAAGTTTTAATCCCAACACTAATGCTATTTCCAACGACTTGACTTGTAACCCCAAAATGACTCTGAACCACAACAACGGCCCAAGCCCTAGTCATTGCCACCACAAGTCTGACTCTACTTAACTGAAACTCAGAAACCGGCTGAACCTCCTTAAACCCATACCTGGGCACAGACCCGCTTTCCACGCCCCTGCTTGTCCTAACATGCTGACTTCTCCCCTTAATAATTTTAGCAAGCCAAAACCACATCTCCCCAGAACCAATCGGCCGCCAACGAACCTACATCACCCTTCTAGTGTCCCTCCAACTATTCCTAATCATGGCCTTCGGAGCCACCGAAATTATCCTATTTTATATCATATTTGAAGCCACGCTAATTCCAACCCTAATTATTATTACGCGATGAGGAAACCAAACCGAACGACTTAACGCAGGCACCTACTTTCTATTTTACACTCTGGCCGGATCGCTCCCTCTACTAGTTGCCCTACTAATCCTGCAAAAAGAACTAGGCTCCCTTTCAATACTAATTATTCAATACATACAACCCACCCCCCTATGTACCTGAGCTGACAAAATCTGGTGGGCGGCCTGCTTAATTGCCTTTCTAGTAAAAATACCCCTATATGGAGCCCACCTCTGACTCCCAAAAGCACACGTAGAGGCCCCAATTGCAGGATCCATAGTCCTGGCCGCCGTACTACTAAAACTTGGTGGCTACGGCATAATACGAATGATCGTTATGCTAGAACCAACATCCAAAAATTTCGCGTACCCATTTATCATCCTAGCCCTATGGGGCATTATTATGACAGGATCGATCTGTTTACGACAGACAGACCTAAAATCCCTAATTGCATACTCATCAGTAAGCCACATAGGACTAGTGGTAGCAGGGATCCTCATCCAGACCCCATGAGGCTTCACCGGAGCCATTATTCTGATAATCGCACACGGCCTGGCATCCTCCGCATTATTCTGTTTAGCAAACACTAACTATGAACGCCTTCACAGCCGGACCCTACTTCTTGCGCGAGGAATACAAACCATCCTCCCCCTAATAGCCACATGATGATTTATTGCTAATCTAGCCAACCTGGCCCTCCCTCCCCTCCCCAACCTAATGGGAGAGCTAGTTATCATTACCTCAATATTCAACTGATCAAGCTGAACAATTGTCCTCACAGGAGGGGGAACCCTTATTACCGCCAGCTACTCCCTCTACATGTATTTAATAACACAACGAGGCCCAGTATCCACCTTTATCATAGCAGTAGAGCCATCCCACACACGAGAACACCTACTCATAGCACTACACCTTATCCCCATCGCCCTACTAATGCTAAAACCAGAACTCATGTGAGGCTGATGTTTCTGTAAACATAGTTTAAACAAAATATTAGATTGTGGTTCTAAAGATGGGAGTTAAACCCTCCTTGTTCACCGAGAGAAGCCAGGGGCACTAAGAACTGCTAATTCTTCAGCACCATGGTTCAAATCCATGGGTCACTCGGCTTTTAAAGGATAATAGTTCATCCGTTGGTCTTAGGAACCAAAAACTCTTGGTGCAACTCCAAGTAGAAGCTATGCATTCACCAACACTCATCTTTAGCTCAACCCTCCTAATAATTTTTATCCTTCTAACATACCCCCTTATTGTATCCACCAACCCCAGCCCTCTCAACAAAAAATGGGCAACCACCCATGTCAAAACCGCAGTTCAAACAGCCTTCTATGTTAGCCTGCTCCCCCTTGCAATATTCTTCGACCAGGGTATAGAAGTCATTACTACTAACTGGCATTGAATAAACATCGCTACCTTTGACATTAACATCAGCTTTAAATTCGACCAATACTCAATTATCTTTACACCCGTAGCCCTCTATGTAACTTGATCAATCTTAGAATTTGCCTCATGGTACATACACTCAGACCCTAATATAAACCGGTTCTTCAAATACCTACTCCTATTCCTAATCGCCATAATTACCCTAGTCACAGCCAACAACATATTCCAACTATTTATCGGCTGAGAAGGAGTAGGCATCATATCTTTTCTACTAATCGGGTGATGATATGGACGCACGGATGCCAACACCGCCGCCTTACAAGCAGTCATTTACAACCGAGTAGGGGACATTGGACTAATCTTAAGCATAGCATGATTTGCAATAAACATAAACACCTGGGAAATTCAACAAATGTTCGCCTCCTCCCAAGACAACCAAACAACCCTGCCACTCATGGGCCTAATCCTGGCCGCCACAGGAAAATCAGCCCAATTTGGCCTTCACCCCTGACTTCCCTCAGCAATAGAAGGTCCAACACCGGTCTCTGCCTTACTACACTCCAGCACCATGGTTGTAGCTGGCATCTTTCTCCTAATCCGACTCCACCCCCTAATGGAACACAACCAGGTCGCCTTGACAACCTGCCTTTGCCTTGGAGCCGCAACTACCCTATTCACCGCCACCTGTGCCCTAACGCAAAATGACATCAAAAAAATCGTAGCGTTCTCCACATCCAGCCAACTAGGCCTAATGATAGTTACCATCGGCCTAAACCAACCCCAGTTGGCCTTCCTGCACATCTGCACCCACGCATTCTTTAAAGCAATACTATTCCTATGCTCTGGGTCCATCATCCACAGCCTCAACGACGAACAAGACATCCGAAAAATAGGAGGCCTCCACACCATGCTTCCACTTACTTCTTCCTGTCTTACCATCGGTAGCCTAGCCCTGACCGGAATACCATTCCTCTCCGGGTTCTTCTCAAAGGATGCCATCATTGAAGCCCTAAACACATCACACCTAAACGCCTGAGCCCTAACCCTGACTCTCATTGCCACTTCTTTCACAGCCGTGTACAGCCTCCGAATTATCTTCTTCGCCTCCATGGGCTCCCCCCGGTTCCTCCCCCTATCACCCCTCAATGAAAATAACCCAATAGTAATTAACCCAATCAAGCGACTTGCCTGAGGAAGCATCCTAGCCGGACTACTCATTACCTCCAACTTTTTACCAGCAAAAACACCAATCATAACCATACCAACAACCCTTAAATTATCCGCACTACTAGTAACAGCCCTAGGATTACTTATAGCCCTAGAACTAACAAGCCTGACAAACAAACAACTAAAAATTACTCCCACAATCCCACTACATAACTTCTCCAACATACTAGGATACTTCCCATCGACCATCCACCGCCTAGCCCCAAAAATCAAACTGAACCTAGGACAAACCATGGCAACTCACCTAATCGACCAAACATGACTAGAAAAAGTAGGACCAAAAGGAATCACAACTAGCCAAATTCCACTAATTAAGGCCACAAACAGCATCCAACAAGGCCTAATCAAAACATACCTTACAATTTTCTTCCTGACCACTACGCTATCAATCCTCCTTATTACACTAATCTAAACCGCACGAAGAGCCCCCCGACCGAGCCCCCGAGTAAGCTCCAACACCACAAATAAAGTTAACAACAACACCCACCCAGACACTACTAACATTACCCCCCCTAAAGAGTACATAAGCGCCACCCCACTAAAATCCCCCCGAAGCAAGGACAAATCCTTAAACTCATCAACAACCACCCAAGAATACGAATACCAGTCGCCCCCCACTAAACCACCCAAAATTAAAACACCCGCAATGTAAGCCACCACATAAAGCAGCACAGACCAGTCCCCCCACGTCTCAGGATAAGGCTCTGCAGCTAACGCCGCAGAATAAGCAAACACCACCAACATCCCGCCAAGATAAATCAAAAACAAAACCAAAGAAAGAAAAGACCCGCCGTGCCCAACCAAAATACCACACCCCACCGCAGCAGCCACAACCAACCCCAAAGCCGCAAAATAAGGAGCGGGATTCGAAGCTACCCCAACCAAACCTAAAACTAACCCAATTAAAACTAAAAAAGTAAAGTAAAACATAATTTTTACTCGGACTCTAACCAAGACCAATGACTTGAAAAACCACCGTTGTTAATTCAACTATAAAAACCAATGGCAAACATCCGAAAAACACACCCACTACTTAAAATTATTAATGGAGCACTAATCGACCTCCCCACACCCTCTAATATCTCAGTATGATGAAACTTTGGCTCACTCCTAGGCCTCTGCCTTATTACACAAATCTTAACAGGACTATTTCTTGCAATACACTACACAGCTGACATTTCAACAGCCTTCTCCTCCGTCGCCCACATCTGCCGAGACGTAAACTACGGGTGACTAATCCGAAACGTCCACGCAAATGGCGCCTCCTTCTTCTTTATCTGCTTGTACCTTCACGTCGCACGAGGTATATACTACGGCTCCTACCTCCAAAAAGAAACCTGAAACATCGGAGTAGTCCTCTTACTCCTCACCATAATAACCGCCTTCGTAGGCTATGTACTGCCCTGAGGACAAATATCATTTTGAGGGGCAACCGTAATCACTAACCTCCTTTCCGCCTTCCCGTACATCGGCGACACATTAGTGCAATGAATCTGAGGCGGCTTTTCAGTCGACAACGCCACCCTCACCCGATTTTTTGCCTTCCACTTTCTTTTACCGTTCGTAATTGCCGGGGCCAGCATAATCCACCTACTATTTCTCCACCAAACAGGATCCAACAACCCAACAGGACTAAACTCAGATGCAGACAAAGTAACATTCCACCCATATTTCTCATACAAAGATCTACTAGGGTTCATCCTAATGCTAGTCGGACTCACCTCCGTGGCACTGTTCTCCCCCAACCTCCTGGGAGACCCAGACAACTTCACACCCGCCAACCCCCTTGTCACACCACCCCACATCAAACCCGAATGATACTTTCTCTTTGCCTACGCCATTCTCCGATCTATCCCAAACAAACTAGGCGGAGTACTGGCCCTCCTATTTTCTATCCTAGTCCTAATACTGGTCCCAATACTCCACACCTCTAAACAACGAGGAAACACATTCCGGCCCCTCTCTCAAATCTTATTCTGGACCCTGGTGGCCGACATACTGGTACTCACATGAATTGGAGGCCAACCAGTCGAACACCCATTCGTCTTAATCGGACAGGTGGCCTCCACAGCCTATTTCGCCCTGTTTCTAATCGCCCTCCCTCTGGCCGGCCTACTGGAGAATAAAGCCTTAAACTGAAACTGCCCTAGTAGCTTAGACATTAAAGCACCGGTCTTGTAAACCGAAGATCGAAGGTTAAAATCCTTCCTAGCGCCACCTCAGAGAAAAGAGAATTCAACTCTCACCCTTAGCTCCCAAAGCTAAGATTCTACATTAAACTATCCTCTGACCACATATGTTTAGTCCACATTAATTTCTAGTCACCATACTCATACGTACATTAAATTATTGAGGTACATAAGACATGCTATGTTTAATCCACATTAGTTTCTAGTCAATATATCATAATGTTTCATCTACCATTAAATGGTACACACCAGTATCTCTATGTGAACTAACACGAAACCCTTGAGACCAAAACATGTAATAAGAACCGAGCATACTACTTTACCCAAAACATGACATTAATGAGATGAAGGACATAAATCCGAAATCGCATACCTGAACTATTACTGGCATCTGGTTCCTATTTCAGGCCCATAACAGTCTCCTCCCCATGACCAGCTCTTACTGGCATCTGATTAATGCTCGAATTACATAACACTCATGACCCCACATGCCGAGAACCTTGTCAACATTTGGTTATTTTTATTTCTGGTTTCCATTCACTGACATGCCGAGCTCCATCAGAGTAAGGTAAAACAAGGTGGTACATTCGTGAATTCACCCAAGGACAGAGCAATGAATGGTACAATGACATACTTTAGACACCACAACATCAGGAAACTTCACAGGACTCAACTTTGGGCCCTCCCATATGAACGCTCACTGTCGACAAACCCCCTACCCCCTTACGCCTGACGGTCTTATATTTCTTGTCAAACCCCAAAAGCAGGACTGACCTATCATCAACGTACCTTAATCACCCATAAATGCCCAGTTACATAAACATTCTTTCACCATATCCATTACGTATACATTATTACACAATCACACAAAATAATATATA